TGGAAAGTCTTTCACTCGTGGACTAGGGTAGCTTCCTTCCTTTGGTTAGGATCAAGGGGCATAGTTACTCGATCGACCATTAGGGAAAGGGCTAAACCTCTTCTCTCCTTCGGTCCCCTCTCTTTGTCAGTAGAATGACTAAGTACCGGAATTTCACCAGTCAAGTCAGTTCCTCCCACCTAGGTCCCCGGCTTTGCTTTCTTGTCCGGAATAGAACCAGCTTTAGTTCCGAGGACGGAAGCCTTTTTTTCTGGTTGGCTAGTTGGTTTTGATTTTCATCCGCCGGAAGAACACCAAAGAAGCGTCTTCGCAGAGCCAGTTTCCTAGTCAAGACCCGGAAGGTTAACTGTTGCTGTAACCATAACCATCGGAATCGGGCTTGTGAAGGAGAGGCAATAGCAGCCCTCTCTGAAACTTAAAGATCCTACTCACGTTCACTTTAAGAGGTGGTTTAAGGAGTTTATAGGTTTGCATCAAGGTATGTTGTTTTCCCAAATGTTGATGGCTTGGAGTTACATATCCCTGAAGAGAAGGAGATGAGCGCAAAAAAGCCTCTTCCGGATGTTGATCCGAAAGTGACGATACAACAAAGGCTATTCGGTGTGAGTTGGTGTTCAGTATGGAGGTACCTCTTCACTAGGGCTCTGCGCCCGTTCCTTAAGTTCTTGACCCAATGCCAGGTGATTGGCTAACCGTGCCCCTTCCTTAGAAGGTAAGAGAGGGACAGATAGATCTGATTACAAAATCAAGGGACAAAAACTGGATTGGATAAAGCATCAGCTCTGGAAGCTGATACGCCGATGGTTGGAAGGGAAGGCAAGTGCCCTGGCATCCAAAGACTGGTTGCTTGATTGGACCCTCTTTCTACTAAGAAAGAGAAAGGATTTCAGCAAAGATGTTCATTTTCGATCGACCTTTTGACGGGAATTCCTTCTTTTCTCTCTGAAGTGCCCTTGTGAACGAGGCAGAAGAAAAAGAGCGAAGTTCTTCTCTTAAGGTCAGAACGAAGAGAAAGGAACAGCGCCGTCGTGGCTACAACCTAGCTTGGGAATCTGTCTGAACCAGGGAAAGCAGAGTGAACAGCTTCACATCTTACTGACAAGGTGCGTGCCCAGCTAAAGGAAGATCACGAGTAGGCTGGTACCAATTTCTCCACATCAGCAGCAACATAGGCATCTGAATCTTAAGTAGGAAATTACTGCATCTCAGATGATGTGGGTAAGGCACATTTTAACCTAATTAACTGAAGCAGATGCAGGATCCGAAGTCTTCGACTCAGGCTCAGACGAACCGAGAGTCCTGTCTATCCTTAGTCACAGCGAAAGACTTATTTATACTTTTGAGCTGCCCATAAAAACAGAACTTTTTGATCTCCAACTACACCACCCACTATCGGATGGACTTATTGCTCAGTTTCCTGGTCTTTAAAAGCATCCATTGTAGGAAACGAGAATGGAACCGGTCTTGAGTTCATTCCTTTGAAGTATAAGGTTTATATATATCATGTCACTTAATTGTCCGCTTTCTCTCGATCGTAAATCTTTCATTCATAGATAAGAGAAAGAAAATACCGAAAAAATATTTTTTAAGTAGGAAGAAGAGTTCCCCGATCTTGGCATTAAACAAAATGGCTGGTAACAAATACGACTTCGCCTACTGCAACGAATAGAACAATAAGACGATAGGGGTATGCGACTAGACCCCCTTCACTCGCTTTGGCTTACTCCACTGAAAGGGCAACTAAAGGAAAGGGCATTCACCCGATCTATGACAACAAGGGGTTTAAGCTCAGTAGTACAAGCTACTTAAAATTATTGTTTTCAAAGAGTAAGCAGCAAAGCAGAAGGAAGGTAGGAAAGGTTTAGCCGGCTTAGTTAGCGGAATATGGATTCAAGAGAAAAGGGCGGGCTTCCGACAACGTGGAATCTGGTAATAGAGGTGCGTTCGGTATATCAATGAAGCATGCAAACATTGCACGTAGATGAGTGAACTAGCTAGAGGAGTATAGATCAGTCCCCCGGTGAGCCTTTAGCGAAGAGTTCCCGTAGATCGTAGTGAAGAGGCTCGAGCTTTGTCTACTTTTAAGGCGGGAGACTGTCTCCGGCCAGTGAGTATCAGCGAACTGTTGGAATAAAAGATAAGCGGTCGAAGACCTGTGAATAGAGTAGACTACCAACCCGAAATAAGCCACCTTACATTTCCATGTGCGCCTATCCTTGTCGAAAAGAGAACAAGAGAGCGGTGGTAGAAGAGCTTGGTTCAGCCTCCTCAGCTTGGTGTCATCAAGGATGATCTAGGATCACCCCGGGTACTCCCACCTCCTTTATTCACCTTAGGAGATAAGGAAAGTTCAGTCGTTGAATGACAAATGGGGATTTTATAGAAAGTTACAATCCCCACCGCGGAATAGCGCACCTACACGTCTTCATCGACGTTGTTTTGCGACCGGAAGACCGAGAGCTAATTATCGAGACTTTGGACTATCAATGAAGAAAGCTAGAACTATAATATTAGGACATATATTGTTAATAATCTTATAAAAGAATATTTTAATGTCTCACAGCTTCTTCCTTCTACTATGGATTAACCTATGTCCATTCCTTCCTCCAACAGATGCGGGTGAATTAGCTGCCTTTATCTTATTCTTCGTTCGTCTAAATAGATAATCGATGCCCTTCGCTTCATCTGCAGTTATCGGTGTAATAAAGCAAGGGGAGAGGAGCATATAAGTCAGATTGCTTAATTAATGTATAAGACTTAAGATAAAGCTAGGAGAAGCGCTTTCAGGCTCGTTCGCTTAGCAAATCTCTAATTAGTCTTCTCGGGTGTCGGCACAGTCCAAGAAGTAGTATTTTACCATTTTATAGCAACAAGAAGTAGCGATTCGCCTTCTTTCAATAGTAGTTCTCTCTCTCCTTCATCTGATCCTATCTCTTGGTTGGCCTGGTCTGGTTCTTTCTTGAATGTGGAATCGTTTTAGATCGTATCCAAGTGAAAGGTTATCCCAAGTGGATGCTAAGATAGCAAGCTTATAAGTTGAGTTAGCCCACAGGGATAGACAGTTGGCTAGTCTCATGACCCAAATGGAGGGGCTGGTCGCTCCATTTTTTTCTCAAGAAAGACAGACTCACCAATAGCCAAACGCACAGTTTCCGGTCCTATTCTTACTGACTTTCTCCTCGCCCGAAGGTCACTTCACTCTTTATAGCAAGGAGCCAAAGAGCTGACCTAAAAGCAGAAGCTGCCTTGATCTTCTACTTATTGAACGCCAAAGGAGACTGATTCAAAAACTGCTATCCCACGACCAAGATTCTTCCCTTCCTCGTGCTAATCTAATCACATCTCTCTCTATTTCCGGCTTAGCCTACCGCTCCGTGGGCTTCTATCCCCCTGGTCATATTCAAAGGATCTCTCAAGAGAAAAAATATCTCTCCCGGCATCACAGCCTATTCTATTCTCTACTCTCTACCAGCTTCTGAAACAAGATAAGATTGGTCATGCTTCCTCTCCCGCTGGTCGAGCTTAATTCCATCCAGCCTCTCCTCGGCTCACTTCACTACCTTTAGGGAAAAGAGTTCCAGCAGAAGACGAAGAAGACTCTCGGATGGCACTTGCCTTCCTAACTGTAACGGGATCTGATTCTTTATAATAGTGACCACCTCTTCTTCACATAAAACCATTCGTTCAGAGTCGACAACCTTACCAACCACCCAAGGGCTTATGGTCCGGAGAAAGAGTGAGGGGTTCAGAGCTTCCCCCTAACGAAATCCCAGTGGGAGTAGAAAAGGCCAAAGCAGGTTTCCCCTCAGAATGTTCACCTGTAACAAGAGAAAGATCCCTGTCTATCACAGGGGTATCCGTATACTGTGACCCTACTTCCGAGTTAGAAGGGCCTTCACCCCGCGGGACCAAAGAAGAAGCTGACAACTCACCCTGACTGTTGAAGGCTAGAGGAGCATTGCTAACAGGATCCTCTAGACGATCAGAAATCCTCTCAGGCTCAGAGCGGGCAGCAAGACTCATATTCAAAACCCTCGATGGCTCTTATGAAGAGACAGGCAGAGCGGAAACTCTGTTATCTAGAACATCTTTCCCCTTCCCCTTCTTCTGTACCTTAATCCAATCGCCCTCAGAGGTAGCCTTGCTACCACCCTCAGGTGGATTAGGGGTCACCTGCTTCTTAGACTTAGGACAGGCTGCCAAGGAGTGACCAAAGACCTTACAGGCATTTCTTTATAGTTCTATACGTGGGAGACCTTCCAGCAAGGGAGTCACATTCATGGACGAGGGACTGAAAGGAAGAGAAAGCTATAATACAGAATAGATTCCCACTAGCAGCTAATCCAATAGGCACAATACCCGATCGTAGAACAGATTTGCTCGCTTGGGCGGCTTCCCCGAAAATAAACTTGAGTTTCATAACTTAACCTGAAAGCGCTGCTATGACTGCTGCACAGGTTTTCTCCATAGCTGTGAATTTCTTTTATGCATTATTATCATTGAACAACTTAGCTAAATTAAATTAGTCCAAAGCTCTCTTCTTCTTATCATCATCATGCAGTGCGAGCACGGCTCCAACAGAATCCTAAGTTGTAGACACATAGAGGAGGACGGCCTACGTTATTAGAGGAGAGTTACTGTAAAGACACAACTTCCACCCTGTTGGCTGTAGTTTTAGCTTGTATATGTGAAGAAGAAAAAAACGATATTTTTTTTCATAGAATAACTCTTTCTATTGGGAAATAGAGAGGTGGATCACTAGCCGAATCTTCTACTACGGTATCAGTTGGTTAGCGGAACCTTTTTATTGATTCTCGAATCTGTTCATCCACGAGCTACTCTAAATTCGATCAAAGGAGCTACGGAAAGCATTTAGACAGATGAAAGTACTTCAACTACTGAAAGGGGAATGGCTACTTCAGATGAAAATCATTATTCTGCTTTACGGATCTATTCAATTTTAATTCAAGTTTCATGACTTTCTCGAGATTGAATTCCAATCTCAGGGATTCGCTACTAATGCTCCTCCTATCCTACTTCTTGCCAATTTCTTAAGCTTTCTTCTTAAGAAATTATGAGTTGAGAGTTGACTCAGCAAGACTCGCACCCGACTTTAGAAAAAGTGGTGTCCTAAGGTACTTTTTAAGCTACAGAAGTAGTCTTCTCGGTGACTAAAGACTCAAAAAATGGGAAGATGAGGCCATGGGCAAGCGCATCCTTCAGTTAATGCTTCGCTTTGAAATCGCCTCCCTTCTTCCCTGATAGATAGAGCTAGTACAGAGATTAGGCTCTCCTATCTACATAGAAAGCAACCTTACCTTAGATTATATCCCAGCCTGGTAAGTAAGAAATGGATTACCATACCACCCTACTAGAAGAAAGAAAAGAATATCCAAGCATCCAACCCATCCGAATCTTGGGTCCGGGCCATCTCTATTTCATGGGCCGAAGGCTAAGGCTTATTATATATTATTATATAATAGTAAGTAAACTGGTTAGCTTTAGGACTAGACAACCCCGCCGGGAGCCAAGAGAAGTAAGCTTAGGCTGCACATGTTAGATCCGATTCCAATTTGACGAATTACCCTCTTATGTCAAATCTGAAAAGAACCTATTCCTATTCGTCGTAAACAAAAGGCATATTAAACGAAAGGTCTTACGGAGTCTTGTCCTAAAGTCCCACGCATGCCTGCTCTTCGTATATAGAGACACGATTCTCGGCATCCTGCCTTTAAAGAGGCGCTTCGATAGACGATCAGTTATCAGTCTAGTTCGACACCTTGTTCTCAACTGAACTAGTAGACAGACGCTTCTGGGCATTTCTCAAAAGAGTTAGATCCGCCTAATCAATGTAGTAGTTCAGCTATTCCTTTGACAGACAGTGAAAGTTTCAGGCAAAGGCAGAGGATCCGATCCTGTAGTCAACTACTTGGACTATTCAAACAAAATAGAATAGACTGGATTAGCGAGATCCGTTTTCATCCGAACCCCATCTTGTTAAGCCTAAGAGGCACGAGCTATATCTTACATACTCTATTGTCCGATCATAGCCGTCTGAGAGTCCTGCCCGAGCAGGAGGAGCATCCAATCCGTACCTAGGTAGAGGAAGCTGATCTGCCGTATGCACTTCCGACTGACACAGTCGACAGCTTGAGGAATAAATGTGCTTTAATACTTTCCGAGTTTTGCAAGAATAATAATCGTGAACATGAGCCCTTCGTCGACATCATACAAGAACTGACCTTAAAAAACAAGATAAGCGAAGGCGATGCACTTTCGCGTGAGGACTTTATTCACATTTTACGGACTCCTTACGGCTTACATAATTCGGGGATAGTGGGGATAGATGGGCTAGGAAATATGAAGAGCTAACGGGATGCTTACCGACTGAACGAACTTCGGCAAAAGGAAATGAAACGGGTGGGCGAAATGACGTGAGAGAAAGAACCTCTTGGTGGAGTCCAGTCCCTGGGCGGCTCTCGGTTCTTGAGCATGTTGGGGGATTAGGCGGCAGTTGAAAGAGCTGCTCGAAAGCTTGACGAAGAAGCGAAAAAGCCTATATATCTTTATCTATTTTATATATTTTTTTTCTTTTTCTATAGTTGAAAATAACCTTCTTTTGAGAGGGAGGACAAGTCTTTCATTTCCCTTCCCGCCGAGTAAGTAAATTTGTGCTTCCTTTGTCTCACGCAGGAAAGCATGAACTCCAGTTAGTCTGATGCGTAGAATCCGCTTCTGAGAATCTTCTTCCGAGAATTGAATATGGAAGAGAGCGAGAGCTCCTTCCTCCTAATCTTTTAGATGTTGTTGACAGAGAGGGTTTGAGGTTTCAATATCCTACTACGAATGAATTGCCTTCTTTGCAAGAGCCTAAATCCGGATATTCCGCAATTTCCAATCCCTGCAGCAGGAGGGGATTCCGCACTTTAAGTTCTGTCTTGGCGCTTTCTTTATTAGTAAGATCCGGGGGATAAGCTAGGATTCTTGAATAGTCTCCATCAGCTCAACCAAGAAAGTGTGTTGTTTTGAGTAGTCATTTAGGTGGTAAGAGAAGCCAAGTGAGGAGAATGAGTGAGAAAGGGTCCTATCATATTCAATTTATTCCCTAACTGAGGTCAGGCAGGCACGGCTAAGTCAAATAAATCCTAACTGCTAAAGTCGAACTGATAGTAGTAGCGCATCAACAAGTGCCTTAGAGTCACATTGAACCTGAGCAGAAAGCTTGGTTCCATTGATTCTTTCAACCTAGAACCTGTACTAGATTGTAAGCTATCAGGGCTGTTTGCCAGAGCTAAAACCAGCTCAGGGGAAGGGGTCGTTGAATAAGCAAAACAACCAATTGATGCCGTTATAGAAGAATTTCCACCTATGGATGAGAATTCGGAATTAGAAATGGATAATGCTGTTTGGACCCCTACCGAAGCTGGGACTCAAGCCCAAGGCATGGATCTGGTTCGAGAAAGGGTGGACGAAGACTTGGTTGAGCCTGAACCCGGTCCTTTGAGGGATCCCTAAATCCTTAAGTTAAGTCCCAGGATACGGACCCCTCTCCCCTTGAGGATTGGATTGACTTGGTTATTGCGGAACCAGCGTTTTCACTTTGCCAACTTTGAAAAGAGAGATCTATGATCCCGCTATTACCATAAAGGAAAGATAAGAAATATAGAATGTCTATGAGCCCTATGACCTTTCACTCCCGGAATGTGCTTTAATGCAAGGAAGCACTTCCCGGACATCTATATCTAGGGCTTTTGAAACCTGAGATCCTTATTTTTTCTATTCGGGAACTTAATTCTATTAAGTAAAGGCGCCTTATCTTTCTAATCAGGTAGGTTTGAGCAAAGGCCATAGCTATTATAATCATTGCCAGCAGCACAGCCGTTGACAAATCCGCCTTAGCCTCAGGTAGTTGATACTTTCAGGGGGAGCAGGATCATCATTTCCACTAAAGTCGTGGAACCGGCTTCCATCTAAAAAAAAAAGATGATTAGTTTCATCTATATAAATGGATCATTCTCAATTGGCCGAAGGCAAACGACCTAATGAACCCAACTACGGCAGGGAAGCCTTTATTCTGGGTGTAGGAATGAAAGGTTACCCGGCCAGAAACTTCAATCAATCCTATGGCATTGTGAAATCTCTAATCGGAGGCATTAGCAGTTCAACCTATAGGGACAACGCCAAGGGGAGGAGTCGGTTTCAACAACAACCCGTGAAGACGAAGGTCTGCAATAAGACTTTGTAACTATAAATTTATTAAAAGAAAAAAGAAGAAAGATCGTAGCCAAGTCTTGCTTACTATCTCTTAAGAGAAGTGCGAAAGGATTGCAGGCTAGATTCAAGGTATGCCAGTTGATTGATTTCACTCCACTTTCAAGATTGGGTGAGTGTTCAGTGTACTTTATTAATAGTATGAAGGCTGAAGGCTCTAGTGGGCGTACTGTTTTACCTGTCCAAGCATTGCAAGCAAATGGTTTTTGAAAAGCGCTAGAAATCGTGGTCAACATTTTTCCAGTGCTTCAGCGGGGGTTGACGGTATACTGAAACTCATGTCGTACAGCCAAGTAGAAAAGCAGCGAAACATAAATTCTCGTAGCTTTGAAAAGAGAAAAGTGTTTTCTTTATTCGTTTTAGGTTCATGGAAAAGGGGTCAAAGGAAGGGACACATCTTGATAGGGCAACAACCGGGGGGATAGTATATGTAAAGAGATCAACATGTTTTTTCCTTTTTTCATACTCAAGGTGATCAGTGCTATAATAACCATTTATTTTTGGCATTTTCTAGGGGCGGAGGGCCCAGTGTCCACCCGTTCTTTTTTATGTCTTTTGTTTGTTTTAATCACTTTAATCCTTATTTATCGAATAAGAGTTTCGAGGGGTCAAAATTGTTATATTCTGTTCTTCTTGATTCTGTTTCTCATTGCGGGGGTGGGTGCTTGGTTTCGATCTTATTTTTTTTATTTGATTCCGACCACTTTCACTTTCTTTTTTAACGGCGCAAACCCTAACGATGGCCAAGAAAGAAGTCTTTCTCTTCCGGGCCCTTCTTCCGGCCCATCGGGCCCTGATAATGGGGAGGACTCCTTCGGCCTCGATGTTTTGTTGGAAAGCTGGCCAGCAACAACGAGCAGCGGGTCAGCAGAAACGGGCACGTCGGTGAATCAGCCAGAATCTGGACGCGTGCCGCCTGCTAATGCTCCCCGGGGGGACGAAGCTGGTCCATCGAATCAGCCCCCACAAGGGGTTCCCTACCCGTATTCCCCGGAAGAAGTGATAGGGGGGGATTCGGTCCTCTCTATCGAGCGTCGTCTTTTAGCCGCCAAAACCGCGCCTTCCCCCCTAGAGATATACCTCGCCCGGATCAACGCCGAAGACCTGTTCGAGGTCAAGGTAGAAATTATCAAACTCATGGCGGGCCTTGACCCAACGGGAGATTGGCTGGGGCGGGGAGCTCGAGCCCTGGATAATCCGAGAACCGCCACGGGGGAAGAGTCCTTAGAAAGGCTACATTCCTTTTTGACCGATTTGAATCAAGGCGGAAAAAGATCTGATACTTTCCTACAATTAAAAGGGAAGGTTTTCCTTAGGGAGGACAACCCCCCAGAGAACTCTTCCACGTAGTGCGCGCGGTCCACAAACTGACGCATGGGACGTAGCTAGCCGCGTGCAGCCTACCTGCTGAAGACCGTAACGTAAGTAACTCAGTGCTCCATACGTGGGAAATGAAAGCAGAATTCGTTCGGATCCTCCCACATGTTCAATCTTTTTTTAGCGGTTTCCCCAGAGATCTTTATCATTAATGCAACCTTCATTTTGCTCATTCATGGAGTTGTATTTAGTACGTCTAAGAAATTTGATTATCCACCGTTAGTCAGTAATGTGGGTTGGCTTGGATTACTTAGTGTTGCGCGCCTAGGAGGGCAGCGCGCTTTGGGATGCGGAGGAGCTATTATCGCCCAGTTCCCTAACCTAATGCGGCACCGGGTTCGGACCGCAGGGA